TGTCCAACCGATTTTTTGAGTGTTCGAGTTTATTTATGGCATGAAACAACTCGCAGTATGGGTCTAGCTTATTGATACGTTCCAGAAAACTCCACTTGAATCCTTTTTCTTTTTGTTTACCGACAAAAACCCGCGCTCGAAATGAAATATCTTATATATAATATCTTATATATCTTATTTTGTTCTTATTCGAGTACGGGTTTTTTAGTCCAAGTGTATTTTGTCTTTACCACGAATTATTTTCCTTGGTTAACCTTAATTGTAGTTTTACCTATATTTGCGGGTTCATTAATTTTCTTTCTCCCCCATAGGGGGAATAAGGTAATTAGGTGGTATACTATGTGTATATGTATATTAGAATTCCTCCTAACAATCTATGTATTCTGTTATCATTTCCAACCGGACGATCCATTAATACAATTAGCTGAAGATTATAACTGGATTCGCTTTTTTGATTTTCACTGGAGGTTGGGAATAGACGGGCTTTCTATAGGACCCGTTTTACTGACCGGATTCATTACGACTTTAGCTACTTTAGCAGCTTGGCCAATTACTCGGGATTCACGATTATTCCATTTCTTGATGTTAGCAATGTATAGTGGTCAAATAGGATTATTTTCTTCTCGCGACCTTTTACTTTTTTTTCTAATGTGGGAATTAGAATTAATTCCCGTTTATTTACTTTTATCCATATGGGGAGGAAAAAAACGTCTATATTCAGCTACAAAGTTTATTTTGTACACTGCAGGGGGTTCCGTTTTTATGTTACTAGGAGTTTTGGGTATCGGGTTATATGGTTCTAATGAACCAACAGTAAATTTGGAAATGTTAGCTAATCAATCATATCCTGTGGGATTAGAAATAATATTCTATTTTGGATTTCTTATTGCTTTTGCTGTCAAATCGCCGATTATACCTCTACATACATGGTTACCGGATACCCATGGAGAAGCACATTATAGTACTTGTATGCTTTTAGCGGGAATCCTATTAAAAATGGGAGCTTATGGATTGGTTCGAATCAATATAGAATTATTACCTCACGCTCATTCTATATTTTCTCCTTGGTTGATGATAGCAGGCACAATACAAATAATCTATGCAGCTTCAGCATCTTCGGGGCAACGTAATTTAAAAAAAAGAATAGCATATTCCTCTGTATCTCATATGGGTTTCATAATTATAGGAATTAGTTCTATAACTGATACGGGATTCAACGGGGCCATTTTACAAATAATCTCTCATGGATTTATCGGTGCTGCGCTTTTTTTCCTAGCAGGAACGAGTTATGATAGAATACGTCTTGTTTATCTCGACGAAATTGGCGGAATAGCCATTTCAATGCCAAAAATATTCACACTTTTCAGCACTTTTTCAATGGCTTCCCTTGCGTTACCGGGCATGAGTGGTTTTTTTGCCGAATTAATAGTATTCTTTGGAATAATTACCAGTCAAAAAATTTTTTTAATGTCAAAAATCTTAATTACTTTTGGCATGGCAATTGGAATGATATTAACTCCTATTTATTTATTATCTATGTTACGCCAAATGTTCTATGGATACAAGTTATTAAATAGTGCAAACTCCTCGTTGTTTGATTCGGGTCCGCGAGAGTTATTTGTTTCACTCGCTATCTTTCTACCGGTAATAGGTATTGGCATTTACCCGGATTTCGTTCTCTCACTATCAGTTGAGAAGGTAGAAGCTATTCTATCTAATTTTTTTTATCGATAGTTTCCATTTGAAACTGTCTTTTTTACGTAACGCAAAAAAAGAATTTTAATTTAAATCGGATAGTTTAACGTTTGTGAGAACCATTTGAATCACTATACTACTTGATTGAAATGGTTCTCGATGAGACTTGCTTTATATATATGGGATATACCCTATACCCTGTCCTATAGTTGGTTAGGTACTTTCTTCAATTTAGGTGCTTTTTAATAGAAATGAACCATAACTGTGTAATCCTATTCCTAATAAATTGACCCCAAAATAGCATATCCAAATTATAAGAAATCCTATAGAAGCCACAATTGCAGAATTTTCACTTTTCAAGTTTCTATTTGTTTTAATATGTAAAAAAATAGCGAATATGGTCCAAGTAATAAATGCCCACGTTTCCTTTGGATCCCAGTTCCAATATGATCCCCATGCTTCATTAGCCCATACGGCTCCTGAAAGGATACCTATGGTTAAAAAGAGAAATCCTAGGCTAATAACACGGAAACTCCAACGATCAAACTGTTCAATTAACTGGGACCTATAATAATTTCTAAGAGAAAAGAGAGAAATGCTTTGGAAAATATTGTTTTCTTCATTCATGTATTTGATCTTCCCGAAGAACAAAGACTCATTTAATAAAAGTTTTTTTTTACCAAAAAGACTTATATTGTTTTGAAATGTAATGACTAGAAGGGCTACTGATAATAACGAGCCACACAAAAGAGCTGCATAAGCCAATATCATCATACTTACATGCATCATTAACCACTGGGATTGGAGAGCGGGGACTAATATTGTGGATTGCTTCATTTGAGCTAAAAAGCCTGAAGTAGCAAAGCCTTGGGTAAAAATAGCACCGGGCGCTGTTATTGCGCTTACAAATTTTTTAAGGTTTTTAAAATAAGGAATCATATGAATAATATAAAAACTCCACGAAAGAAAGATTAATGATTCATATAAATCACTTAACGGGAAATGCCCCGAAGAAATCCAACGAATACCTAATAATCCTGTTATACAGGAAAAAGTAAGTATCATACCCTTTTCTACTGAATCATCTAGTTCTACTATTTCGTTGACGACTAAAGTTATTAAATGAATTGTAATTACAATTGAACCGATCGAAAAGGAAATATGATTGAAAAGGTGCTCTAAAGTTAAAAATATCATAAGAATATATATATGTATAAAGGTATAAAGAAAAGAGATCCCTCAATTACAAATCATGAAATAGAAATTAAGAATTCATATCATTGTGATTATTATTCATTCTAGGACTATTAGAATCTTTTTTTTACTGTGCCGCTACTCGGACTCGAACCGAGATGCTCTAGCACTGCTTCCTAAGAGCAGCGTGTCTACCGATTTCACCATAGCGGCTTGTTTGAAATCATAATAGCCTATTTATCTTTAATCGTCGAGATTGAAAGAGTCAATTCAATGGCGTCAATGGCGCTATTTTTATTTTTTATAAATTCTATTTTATTTATAAATTACAAAACATTAAAAAAATTTTGTTTGCTCTTCCATAATAGATATAAAACTCACTTTAATTTCTTTAATTTTCTAGTGGAATCAGACAGTTGATGGGGAAAGTAAGAATCCCCATCCCGGAAATGATAAACTATACTAAAAAAAGAGGGGTAGTGAAATTTTCTAGTTTTCAAATCAAAAAGTACTGTATACAGCCATACGTGTTTTTATTTTACATATCATACATATCATAAGAGAGAAGCAAGGTCTATTTCCTGTTGATCAGTTCAAAAAAAGCATTAATGTACTATTTCAAATTTCAATTAAATAAATGATTTATTTTTTTTATCTTTTATGAATATAAATAAATGCTAAAGGTAATTTTTTATAAGTTTTTTGAGTCAGATCGATTAAGATTATTCTCTCATTTGATTACTTATTTTTCGTATAAAAAACTTTTTGAATTCCCGGTAGAAAGAGATTTCGCTAATGAAAAAGCTTTTAATGCTGCCGAATGTCCTTTTCTTTTCCAAATATTTTTACGAATACGCTTTTTGGAAATTGAAGTACGCTTTTTTGGAACTGCCATTCAAAAATGAGTAGGTTATTCGTTATTATAGTTGGATGTGAAAGACATCTATTATTCAAATATTCAAAGCAAAAGGACTTTTCTGTCCTATTCTTTTCTTTAGTTATTAGTTATAGGCCTTTTTTTCTTATTCTAAGTTTTTTTCTATTTATAGAATACGATGTACCATATGTACCATAAACAATAAAATCAAGAAGCAAACTTTAGATTTCTATTTTTTTATGTGACTTTTCTTTCCTATTTTATTTACATGGCATATAATAAACACATCTAAGAGTTTCAATTCAAATAAGAAATGAAAAGAAATTGAGAAGAGTTAAGTAAGCTATTCTTACCCAATTACTAATTAATTAACTAATGGAAAACCTTACTTTTTTTAACAAATACATGGCATTTTTTTCTTTGATTCTTTTCTTATTCAAATGAGACTGGTTATTTAGTTTAAAGTAGACATAATTTTATATTTTGTTATTCATTTTTTTCATTTTATGTTATGTAAAGTCAAAAGTAAAGTCTTGGCTAGCATAGAAAAAGAGAAATATGCTTTATTGGATTGGACTAGAAGACAATCAAGCAAAGAGTTTTACATCGAACTAATAACTGATTTCGTTCCGAATAAACATAAACAAATAAAAATAGTTCCTAGTTTTTGACTTAAATTAGGTTATTCATTTTAGTACATCTTGTGATTCATATCAGTATCAGACTTACCCACTTTTTTGTTTGGTCTAATTTGTTATCCTTTTTCTATCTATGGATTTATCAAACTAATAATGAAAAGTGGCAATTTTTGATATTATCTATATTGATAGGTTTCAATATCTTTAATTAATAAAATAACCATTTGTTCATTTGACCGATGAGAATTTCTTGAATTGAATAGTAATAAAATGCTTATTCGAATAATTTCTATTTTTAATAGAAAAAATTCTATTAGCGCATATCTTTATTTTTTTATTGATCTCTTTCGAAAGAGGTAAGAGCCGGTGAATCGAAAATCAAATTTTATTTTTTATGGAACATATATACCAATATGCATGGATCATACCTTTTATTCCACTTACAGTTCCTTTGTTAATCGGAGCGGGCCTTCTTCTTTTTCCGAAAACAACAAAAAATCTTCGACGTATGTGGGCTTTTCCTAGTATTTTGTTGTTAAGTATAGTTATGATTTTTTCAATAAAATTGTCTATTCAGCAAATAAATAGCAGTTCTATGTATCAATCTGTATGGTCTTGGACCATCACTAATGATTTGTCTTTAGAGTTCGGTTACTTGGTTGATCCGCTTACTTCTATTATGTCACTCTTAATCACTACTGTTGGTATTCTAGTTCTTATTTATAGTGACAATTATATGTCTCATGATCAAGGATATTTGAGATTCTTTGCTTATCTGAGTTTTTTCAATACTTCTATGCTTGGTTTAGTTACTAGTTCTAATTTAATACAAATTTATTTTTTTTGGGAATTAGTTGGAATGTGTTCATATCTATTAATAGGGTTTTGGTTTACACGACCTGTTGCAGCAAATGCTTGTCAAAAAGCGTTTGTGACTAACCGTGTAGGGGATTTTGGTTTATTATTAGGAATTTTAGGTCTTTATTGGCTAACAGGGAGTTTCGAATTTCGAGATTTGTTCGAAATATTCACTACCTTGATTTATAACAATGAAGTTTATTTTCTAGTTGGAACTGTATGTACTTTCTTATTATTTGCTGGTGCAGTTGCCAAATCCGCCCAATTCCCCCTTCATGTATGGTTACCTGATGCTATGGAAGGGCCTACTCCTATTTCGGCTCTTATACATGCTGCTACTATGGTAGCTGCGGGGATTTTTCTTGTCGCTCGACTTTTTCCTCTTTTGATAGTAATCCCTTCCATACTCCATCTAATCGCTTTGATAGGTATAATAACAGTAATTTTAGGAGCTACTTTAGCTCTTGCCCAAAAAGACATTAAGCGAAGTTTAGCTTATTCTACAATGTCTCAACTGGGGTATATGATGCTAGCTCTAGGTATGGGATCTTATCGAGCTGCTTTATTTCATTTGATTACTCATGCTTATTCAAAAGCATTATTATTTTTAGGCTCGGGCTCTATTATTCATTCTATGGAAACTATTGTTGGGTATTCTCCAGATAAAAGTCAAAATATGGTTTTTATGGGAGGTTTAAAAAAACACGTGCCAATCACAAAAACGGCTTTTTTATTAGGTACACTTTCTCTTTCTGGTATTCCACCTCTTGCTTGTTTTTGGTCCAAAGATGAAATTCTTAATGATACTTGGTTGTATTCACCGACTTTCGCAATAATAGCCTGGGCTACAGCAGGATTAACTGCATTTTATATGTTTCGCATCTATTTACTTACGTTTGAAGGTCATTTAAATGTTCATTTTCAAAATTACAATGGAAAAAAAAGTAGTTCTTTCTATTCAATATCTTTATGGGGTCAAGACGGAATCAAACCTCTTAATAAAAATATTCTTTTATTAACTTTGTTACCAATAAAAAATACAGAAAGTTTTTTTAAGAATCCACACGAAAATAGAAAAAAAATCATGCAATCCTTTCTTTTTATTAATAATTGGGACAATCAAAAAATTGCGCTATATCCTCACGAATCGGGTAATACTATGTTATTCCCTCTACTTGTATTGATTTTATTTACTTTGTTCATTGGATTCCTAGGAATTCCGTTCAATCAAGGTGGCATAGATTTTGATATCTTGTCCAAGTGGTTAATCCCGTCTGTAAATCTGTTACAGCAAAAATTGAATAATCAAAAAATTTTTGAGTGGTCTGAATTTGTGATAAATGCAACTCTTTCAGTTAGTATATCTTATTCTGGAATACTTCTAGCTTCTTTTTTATATAAACCTATTTATTCGTCCTTACAAAATTTTGCCTTAATAAATTTTTTTGCCTTTTGGCAAAAAAATAGGCTTTTTTTTGACAAAATTCAAAATGTAATATATGATTGGTCCCATCATCGTGGTTACATAGATGCTTTTTATACAATATACATCATTCGGAGTTTAAGAGGATTGTCCGAACTAGTTAATTTTTTTGACAGACGAGTAATTGATGGAATTCCAAATGGATTGGGTATTGCAAGTTTTTTTGTAGGAGAAGGTCTCAAGTATGTAGGTGGGGGACGCATTTCTTCTTATCTTTTTTTTTATTTATTCTATGCGTCAATTTTTTTATTAATTTACTATTTTTATTTTACGAATATGAATTTTACTGATCAGTAATAATAATGCGAGGTATTTTGATCTGGTATACACAAGAATCAATCCGAATTTCCTTATTGATTCATTTTATGATCTAATTGATACGTCATTGAATTAGTATTCATGTATCAAAAAAGGATGTAAGACACGGCATGTGCGCAGTTATTTATCCACCCGATATATATCGTAGGGGAAGACAATTGTATCATAAATCAATTTGCAATCGTGGATACATATGTATCCTTAACATACTGAAACGACTACCATTATTAGTATCAAACCAATAGCGATTCATACAAGCTAAATCTTCTAATCGATAATTGGGCCAAAGAAAGAATTTTAATTTAATTAATTTCATTTTATCTCTATCAAGATCTTTGCTTTCATCCAAAAATTGACCACAGGTTTTTACCTTGTTCCCATTGCAAAATACTGCATTTTTATCCACACAATTACTATTCCTTGAATTGAAACAACTTAGAATTCTCAATTCTCTACGCCGTCTAGACGAGAAAATATTTTCAGGAACAAGCAAATCATAATGATTTTTTTTTCTATTTTTCGTCATCATTTGATGTCTTGCAATCGATTCCTCAAAATGATTCTTATCCATATTTTCTCTGTATCTTTTTTGATTCTTTTTTTGTTTAATCTCATGAACCAAAGAAATCCTTATGGTTTGATACATAATAAATTCTACATTATGTTTTACAGGTATACGAACTGGTTCGATACTAAATATTCCCTCTTTTAGGATTTTTGAAAGATTCAAATCCCGGATTAGCATTGGATCCAGAGTTAACTCCTCCTTCTTAATAAAGCCGAAACCAAACTTTGTTGTCATTCTGCTTTCCTTTTCCCATTCAAGTACGGACAGCGCATAATCGAATAATTCCATAGTCAAAGGACTCAGCAGCCATTTCAATTGCAAAGCAAAAGATCCTTTCATGAACGCATCTAAGTCTATTTCCCAAGTCCAAATGCTTTTGGGTTGATTTTTCGTTCTACCCATTTTCATATCTGATTTCGTATAAAGTTCTTCCATATATTTTTGTTGTTTTGAGAGAACAGATTCAGGGTTCCCTCGGTTTTGGGCATCTGATGCGAGATCTCTTTGACCTATGGTTTTTTTTTCTTCTTGATTCTCTAATTCAAAATATTTTTTTTCTTTTTCATTTGATAGTATAAGATCCCCTTTTTTATTTTGAGTGATATTTTTATTTTGACTAACATCTTCATTAAAATGAAAAATAAGTGAATGAATTGGTATAAACCCGGGTTTCATTTTATATACATTTAAAAATAACTCGAATTGTGGGAATAACCAAGGTATCGGCTTCGATACAGGACGATTTAGTCTTTCTTCATTCATTCCCATCCAATCAAAAAAAGAAAAGAAACCCTTTTGATTGGATGGGTTGATTTCTTTATCTTTATTAATTTTGAGATAAAAAAGACCTTTCGTATCAAAAAATTTTCTATCTGGATTTTTTATATACATAAAATAATCTTTTCTTATAAAATTAGTAATAGGGATACTCCCCCCCATATCAACAAATTTCGGTTTATGTATATTGTAATTATATGAATCCTTCTTATCTTCATAAGAAATCGATTGATATGCTAAAAGATCATATCTATACATTTTTTGAAAATGATCGTTTTTATTTAGCAATAATGAAACCTTTTCCTCTCTTTCAGATGAATCCCGTTTGATTAAATTTTTCTTTTCAACCCTACAATGTTGATTGACTCTATTTCGCCATTTTTGCGGTACTAATTTAGACCATTTTAGCTCAGATAAATCGTATGGATAATGACTCTTTAACCAATTTTTCCATTGATTCATTCCAGAATTCTGAAGTTTCTTATGCTTTAATTCGGAAGAAATTATTCCTTGTCTTCGAAAATCATCTTTTATTTCATTCTTAAGAAATAAAGATGCTCCGTCATATTGAAAGACAGATCTTAACTTATACAAGTTAATAACCTGGGTTTGTGATAATTTGTAAAATACATAGGCCTGTGACACGAGGGATAATTTAAAAGAAACCGCCGACTTCGTCTGAATCTTATGACGAATACGAGAAGGTGAAAGTTTTTTTTGTATAGTTGAAATACGCTCAATTATCCTTTTCTCTTTTGTATCAAAAAAAGATTTTTTTTTTAATTTACGAAAAAGTTTTAGAATGATCATGGGCCTATAAAGACTATTAGTAAGACGATTAATGATATATGGAAAGCTCTCTAGAAGGATATCCGTGTATATCCTTTCCACGAGCCATTTTAAAAAAGAATGTGATTTACGGATTAATCGATCATTTCTTCTTTTTAATATCTGAAAAATCTTTTTTAGTGATGCTACTTTTTGAGCACCATAACTTGTTTTGTTAGGACTAATATTTATCTTTAGAGTTCGAAATCCATTTTTCGTGTCTTTTGTAATTCTTTCTATTTGATTTCTGATTGTGCTTGTTCTATCAGTCAGATCTTTCATTTTTCTTTCTGTCAGTGAATAATTTGTCCAATCCATAGATCGGGTTTGAATGGATGATTCATGAATAATCTGATTATTGATTATAAAATCTTTTTTTATTTCACTCGAATCCTCTCTCAATTTTTTTGGTTCTTTTTGGACCTTTAGAAACAAGAATTTTGTTCTTTCTTTGAAACTTTTTAGAACTCGAAAACTCCATTTTATAATTGCTTTTTGGAGTTTTTTCAAAGGGGGTCCAAAATAATAACAAAACAAAATACCAAGTCCTACGAGAGGAGAACCAAAAGGACGGTCAGTTTCCAGTCCCCAAATCGTTAAAAAAGCAGCAGGACTTTCCTGCTTTGGATTTGGATCCCTACGAGAAGGTCGTATCTTAGATCGGTGCCAAGGTTTCAGACGGAAAGGAAATCGTATCATTATTTGTATACCCTCTGTAACCCAGTTTTTAGGAAAAATTCCGTTTCTTCCTGGTTCTAGTACTG